ATTGACTGAATAGGACACGAGCGGGTACTTTCAAGCCTATGTGACCAATGCGCTTATGCTGCACTCAATTTCAAAGAAGCAAGGGGAAGAGTTTCATACTGAAATCGATTCACTAAATTAGCTTAACTCTTTAACTACTTGAACTAGAGGAGCGGTACGAGCAATAGGCTTACTACAAAAGAAAGGCTATTTGAGATCCATTTTCAAGGCTCAAGTACTCTGACCCATAAGACCGATTAAGGAAGGGGAACTAATTACAGATATCGATTAACTGCTTGCCAACCTATCCCTAGACCGACCGATTCAACGGGGGAACAGGAAGGAATACCAATACTAATTGCGACAGGAGAGACCGATAGAGGTTGGACAGATTCCTGCAGAAAGAGGAGATAATAAGGGATTCGCTGCTCTAGATACTTTGCTATAGTGGAATTAATTAACTCCTAGTAAATTAAAAAGAAGCATTTTATCGCACGTTTAGTGCCCCTATTCGAGTCGAGTCAAAAGCTTTTCACTATCGAAAAGAGGTTTAGTTTACCCAGTTCTGAATACAGGAAAGACCGATTACGACTGTTGCTTCAGTGGATACCCTTTACGACAAAGGATGGGAAAGAAGCAAAGGACAGACCTTGAAAGACAGATGACCGGAGACCGGGAGGGGCAGGGCAACTCTTTCTAAAGGAGGGAATCCGTATTCGTGGACGTATTGCCAATGCTTGAACAAGACAGCTTAGACCTATTAGAGCGATACCAGATGACAAAAAGACAGAAATCGATCTATTTAAAGACAGAAAGGGTAGGCAAAAGAGGAAGGAGATTCAAGTGAGGGCTTGAACTGAACTTTCGCAACGACATTACATAACATAAAATTATTAGGACTTGTGAATGCCAGCTCTAAAGCTGCTTACGGAGAAAGATGACGATTTGGCTCGGGAACAAAGCTTATGCCCTATACCAGCCTCTTTATACCATACCCCGCAATGCCATATGAAGCTATTTCATGATCCCTTAGCTTAGCTACTTTATGATCCCTTGATGGAACGAATAACATTTCTGCTAACTCGCGAATCTTACACGGGCCTCCTGTTTTCGTGAATTGGAGTTTGCACGCCCGACTTTTGCCTTTAGCTCTTCTAGAGATGGTAGTGGACGTAGTTCATCCCTTGAAGGAAGCTCCAGTCTGCCTATAAGTCTTCCTCTTGGAGTGAGTCAACATCCATCTGCTGGGTCTACTAGTTCCCCACCTGGAGCTGCTCTTTCTTTTAGAGAGGACAGAAAGACTGGAAACCAAGATTTCTCTTCGGGGGAAGTTACGATGGGGCTATAGCTCAAGAAAAGGAAGCGAGCTAACTCGACTGGGAAAGGAAAGAAGAGGCAGTTTACTCACGATACCAGCGGAATAGGAGCACAGAAGGTCTTTCTTCCCAGGGTGGAACCATTCTCAAGAGATAGAACCGAAGCATAAGAGGAGAAGTAGGACTTTCTCAAAGCAGACCTACGTGTGTAGCATGGTCGTCAGCTCATCCCTAACTATAGATAGAGCAGTCGCCAAATCCAATCCTAATCATATGAGTGTCTTTTTCTCATGTGAAGGTCGCCTTAGTCTTTATTTTTATTCCCTGGATAGAATAAGTCCTATCTTCCTTTCAATCAGCTCGCTAATAGAAAGTATATAGATTGTTCGAAGCTTCAGTGGTGGACCACCCAATGTGTATTTCTTGGCTACAGCTCTTCACACAAAGGCTATCGCTGTCTTTACCCACGGACCGAAATTCTTCCTTCTCTACCTAAGCCCACCATCCTAGCTTTCTTTGCTTTGCTCGTGTATGTTGTCAAAGCAAAGTAAAGTGCGCGCTAAAACTTAAGCTATGTGCATTTCTAGCGTTGGTAGTCTTACCGTAGAAAGCAACTTGGTAGGTCAGACAGACTAACCTGTGGGCGGTCCTCTGTACTTTTGTGGTATCGCTAGCCTAGCGCTTAGATCGATCGCGGTACCTTCTTCAAAAATGAATTCCCAACCCCTCTACCTATGAATGTTTTGTAAACCCCATGGTCGATCCCTATCGAAACCAGGTAAACGGGCTTACTCTACTGAAGTCGCAAGCCTTTGGCACTGAAGTAGGGCGAGCAGCCGCAACAAGTAAAGAGAGGCTCGTTCCATGTTAGCAGAAAGAGAACCGCTGCTTTGACTTGACTCTCCCCTGTAACCCTTTGCCCTCCTGCCTGCAGATTGCCACAAAAGACGTGTGAGTACGCCCCTCATGCTTTGCGTTGCCAGCTTTGCTTTGTCCAACCCCTTTGACCTCCTGCACCTATAACATAAATATACCCCACTTAAGGCTTCTTTCGAGGAAGTGAAAGACGGTGGAGGGGCACTAGACTGACTCGCTTTTCCGAAAGGTTTTGTCTTCGCCTCAATCCGCCTCTTTCCCAACAACTCAAATCGCGTATCCCTGCCCTGATTGACTTAAAGCCGGGATCCTTAGACCCAGACCCCCAC